TACATACTATGAGTCGGAATGTAGTACAAGCAAGCCCCGGCATCTAGTAGAAAGAGAATATAAGCAAAAGACTCTTCAGAATTTTTTGAATCAAATCTTAACAAAATTGCCAACAATAATTTGAGTCTTTTTACGAACTTAATGTCGCCTATCTAGAAATTCATTTCGGACAATTGAACTTTCTCAAACTGTTTCTTTTTAAGAACCAAAAAGATTTGTGCCAAAATAACAGACGTCAAGAAGAACAAAAGACCTTGGACACGTAATGGATCTTGAAGTACTATTTCTGCATCCCCCTGACCAAATCCACCCACATTGGGGTTACTTGTTAATGGTTGATCAAGTTTGATAGACTCGCCCTCCGAAACAAGAAGTTCTGGTCCTGGAGGGATAATATCAACCACTTGACGCCCGTCTGATGTATCCGCTATGGTTATTTCGTAGCCCCCCCTTTCTTTTCGTATGATTTTGCTTACTATACCCGCTGCTGTAGCATTATAAACTGTATTGTTACTCTTGCTCCCGTCGGGATAAATCTGACCCCTTCCCCTGTTCCCGCCCACGTAGATTGGGTATTTTAAGAAGTGAACATCTCTATGAGTAGCAGGGTCCGGAGAAAGAATAGGAAAGACGATTTCACTATATTTTTGACCAGGAACAGGACCTATGACAAGAATATTTTTTTGAGTGGGACGATAGCTTTGAAAAGACAGATTGCCCATCTTTTCTTTCATCTCGGGCGAAATACGATCAGGAGGGGCTAATTCAAACCCCTCGGGTAAAATAAGAACAGCTCCTACATTCAAAGCCCCCCTTTTACCATTAGCAAGAACTTGTTTCAGTTGCATATCATAAGGAATTCGAACAACTGCTTCAAATACAGTATCAGGAAGTACCGTTTGTGGAACCTCAATATCCACGGGCTTATTAGCTAAATGGCAATTCGCACATACGATACGTCCGGTCGCTTCTCGTGGATTTTCATACCCCTGCTGCGCAAAAATGGGATATGCACTTGAAACGGATGCCTGACTTATTATATAAAGCATGAGCGATACGGAAATGGATCGAGTAATCTCTTCCTTTATCCAAGAAAGGGTCTTTCTAGTTTGCATGGTCCAATCATTGATCTCAAAATTTCTACAATAAAATTAGGTAGGTTACTAGTTTAGTTCCCTACCCACGATTCTGCTATTTACCAAAAGAGTTTTACTGGAATATCGGAAGGCTGCAAAGGTAGAAAGGGTAAGTACGGCTTTGTGTACAAAGTAATCAAAATGAGAATTGGATCGGCGGATCAGATCTTTTTTCAGGGATGCATTGAATGATAAAGCACTACAAGTGACGGAGATACACGGTTTAAATAATAGAAGAGCCAATATTTAAAACCTACATCTAAAAAGACTGGAAGGGCGCAAACAAGACTAGAGATAAGTAGATCGTTATCAGCAAATCCAAAAACTTTGGCGACATAGCCAATCATTAGTTCCCAAGCGCGGGGCGAGTGGTATCCGACCAAAAGATCAATTACTAAAAGCATGGAAAGGGCTTTTATTGTGTCGCTTAAATTATATAAGAATTCTTGAACCCAAGAGTTAAGAATAACAAGTTCTTCATTACCCAGAATAGGATAAGCACTTAGAATAAGGAAAGAGATTATATTTGCCGAAAAGTGGAAAATCGTATGGATACGATCATCATTGTGCATCTTCAGCAATTGGATCGTTTCTTTGTGGATTCCTATACGAAACTTTTGTAGATGTATTTTTGGGCATCCCTTTATCATTTCGTCCAACAGGACGAGCTCCTCTAATTCTATGAATTTTTCTATAAGATCTTTTTCTTGAATATCATTCCAAAAGGTTTCCGATTGCCTAGTATTCCACCAATTAGTAACCCAAGATGTCAGACTTTCTTTAAACGCGAGAGAGATCCACCAGGGTAAAAAGGCTATAGATACAAGATATATAAAGAGGGTGGGTGCTTTTTTTTTTGCCATTTTTTCATCCGTAAATTGGTAATGAACCCCCGGCATTTGCCGACTTTATGTATGTGATCTATTATTTCTATCTATTATTTCTATCAAGCAAACATGAGTTCCATTAAAAGGTATCGCGCTTAGGAATAGCGTCCCTTTTTCTTTTTCATTCAGTTACTTACTCCTTCAGTTCAGTCTAGAAAGAATAAGATCAGTCTAGAAAGAATAAGAATAAGAGTCCACTTAAAATTCGAATGAAGAAAAAAATCTTGTTTCCATTGCGGATGTTTCAATTGATCAAATTTGAAGCAACTGCCTTCTTTCGATGAATGGCTACTTCATCGAATAAATCTTCTTTTTTAAAGTTTTTAGACGAAAAAAAGTCCTTTTCTACTTTATCTATTAGAAATAATCTTAAAATTTTTGGAACTCTTTTCATAGAAAATATATGATTTTCTATTTATTATTTCTTTTTATTACTTCTTTTGTTATTGTGTTATTGAATTTTTGAGTTCAGTAGATTTAAATACGCATAAAAACCCATTTTCGCGGACAAAAGCGGTTTTGGTTTTAGGGTTGTTTCGTATACGTCTGCTTTGACTCGAATGCGCCTTTCGTTTTGAAGAAACCTAAGTTATGCTATAGAAAAAAGCGCTATAGAAAAAAGCATTCAAGAGTTTTTTCCCTGCTACTGAAAGCTTTTATTCCTCAGTTCATTTCAAAAAACTTCGATTGGTACACGCAAGAAATAGGATAATTCAGCAGCCTTTTGCTCAATTTCGCGTGGAGTCAAATTCTCATCAGTACGAGTCAAGGGAATGGCTCCCTGGCCTCTTATATCCATATAAAGGATACGACGAGCATAAATACCCTCTCTAACTTCTATTCTGACGGACTGAATATCTTTCATAAGGAATCGTAGGAAGATCCTACGATTTTTTCCAGGGAATCCCCAACGAAAAATACATACTATTCCTTCTTTTCTATCGAAGCGATCATAACCACTACCTACATTCCATGAAATTGTGCACCACAAATAGGAGCTAATAAAGAGACCGGCGATCCCATAGAAAGACATCACGACCCCTTGGGGAAAAAAAAGAATTTGCTGAGACGGAAAGAAAGATATCAAATTCCTACCAAGATAACTGGAAGTTCCGACTAATAAGAATCCTAATGAACCTAAAAGAAGGATAACAGCCCAGAAAAAATTGCTTGTTTTTCGAGACCCCGCTATAAGTTCTATCCATATATGTTCAGATCGACAACTCATACTAGACCCGCTTGCTTTTTATTGGAAGAATAACCTAAATCAATTGGATTTTACTTTGTCTATTTGACAAAAAAAAATTTGAATTCATTTACCCCTATAGCATCTTTGCACATGCATAAGACTTCTGTCATTTCTGTTCGGGGGAAGTCATATGTTATACCATATTCTATGAAATAGAATATCTGTGTTATCTAAGTCTAAGTCTTGAATTGCAAAAAAAAAAGAAAAAGGATTTGGACCCATCGGATCTAAAAAATTTTGTTTTTTTGAACATGAAGAAATAAAGAAGCCATTGCAAATGCCGGAAATACTAGGCCCACTAAAGGCACTAAAATAGAGGGTAAGTTGTTGAGAGTTGTCATAGAATGGGCTACCCCGATTGAATTTTTGTACCTGGTATTCTTATATTGTTATTTCTATTGGTATAAAGATACCTTAGAATAACTCTAATTCGCTTGTCGTATATAATTATATATATTCGTATTCTAATTATATATATATTATAATTATATATAAGGATAACTAAGTGGGTATATATAATACGTTCGGGGAATAGAGAACTAAATAAAAATAAAAGGACTTACTTATTCATATATCAACTTACTTATTCATATATCAATATGAATAAGTAAGTTGATATATGAATAAGTAAGGCTACCTCAAATAGGTTCTTTAAAGATAGTCCTCAAAAGCCACTCCAAAGCTTCAATTTTAAGCGAATGATACTTTATCAGCAGTTTGATCCCTAATTCCTTAGTACGGGTTTTGTCGAACCCTTCAGGATCCACTACCCTAAGCGATTCGTGCGACTCCGCCTGCACAACCTTTAATTGAGTCTTGAGGTCTTTTTCTACACAGATTGAGTCCGATATGTCGTTCTCAATCATTTCTTTAAGACGTTGTAGCTCTCGAAACTTCTGATCTTTATCAAGCCTTTTGTCCATATCTATAGAACGGTATTGCTTCATCATAAAGAGTTGCTGTATTTCCACAACCCGCTTCACAAAAGAAAGATTCTCTATTGAAATGCGAGTGGTTATCTCCATTTCCCGAAAGCGTTTACAAAAACGCTCTGGTTTTTCCAGAAAGCTAAAGAATTCTTCCTTATTTTCAAAGATTATATACTCCCTGTCATTTTCAGGGGAATCCGAATCACCCAAGGGGTCGATCCTATCGGAAATCCCCCCCCGGGACCGGAACTCACACCTTCTACAAAAGGAAAGTTGTGTTGACAACTCATTTCCAAACTTACTATTTGGAAATCTAAAAGTACTCTTTTTCAAAGAGTACTGCAATTGCAAGATTTCTTTCTTTTTTAGAAACCTTCTAATATTTAGAATAATCATATTTGATTATTACCTCCTTTCTAAAGTTTTAGAAAATAAAAATTGGAATAGAATAAATCAAAGTTGGAATAGAATAACCCCTCTATCCAAACAGTAAGATTGATCCAAACGCTAGGTTGTAAAAAAACGTTGGATCGGGTTGTGGTAAATCTATTCCATTTTTATTTTTTTTAATATTGTTCATTCATTTTAAATATAAAAGTACTCTTTGTCAATAGAGGATAACTGCAACTGCAAGATTTATTTCTTTTTTAGAAACCTTCTCATAATTTAAAAGCACCTCACCTCAATAATAAAGCTTTATAAAAAATGGAATAGAAAAACCCCTCGATCCAAACAGTAAGATTGATCCAAACGCTAGGTTGTAAAAAAACGTTGGATCGGGTTGTGGTAAATCCATTCC